TTTTGTAGTTGAGCTGTTCCGACTAACATACAAACAAACTTCTCCCCTAAAGAACATGCCTGACTCGTAGGAAATTCCCCTCTAGATCTTCATCCAATCCCTAGGGAGGAATATTTCTACCAAAAAACATTTTATCCTAAACTTAGCCTCTATTTATGATACACCCCAACAGGTCTGCTGTACTCAATATACAGCACCTCTCATAAACAAACTAAACTTGACTACTACTAAATAAATTCAACTTTACAGCCTAGTAAGCTAACCTTAGGTTTATTTAAACATTAATTTCAAATTTTTCATGATCTTCAAGACCAATTATTAAAACAGAAACCGAGTAACGACAGCTTAATGTAAATTTTACTTGCCTCTACACTAACCACAAATTAATTTTTCTATTCCTAGAAATCCCCCAGCACAACTCAAGATTGACGCTATCTCCCCAGAGATACCCCAGAACGACCCAAGGTTGAGCTATCTCCCCAGAGATACCCCAACCCAAGGTTGAGCTATCTCCCCAGAGATACCCCAGAACGACCCAAGGTTGAGCTAAGATGGTGACTTAGGCTCAGCAAGCCCCAGCAGGTTGAGCTAAGATGGTGACTTAGGCCCATCAAGCCCCAGCAGGTTGAACTATCTCCCCAGAGATACCCCAGAACAACCCAAGGTTGAGCTATCTCCCCAGAACGACCCAAGGTTGAACTATCTCCCCAGAGATACCCCAGAACAACCCAAAGTTGAGCTATCTCCCCAGAACGACCCAAGGTTGAGCTATCTCCCCAGAGATACCCCAGCAAGCCCCAGCAGGTTGAGCTATCTCCCCAGAGATACCCAGAACGACCCAAGGTTGAGCTATCTCCCCAGAGATACCCCAGAACGACCCAAGGTTGAGCTATCTCCGGGGAGATACCCCAGAACGACCCAAGGTTGAGCTATCTTCCCGGAGATACCCCAGAACAACCCAAGGTTGAACTATCTCCCCAGAGATACCCCAGAACGACCCAAGRTTGAGCTATCTCCCCAGAGATACCCCAGAACAACCTAAGGTTGAGCTAAGATGGTGACTTAGGCTCAGCAAGCCCCAGCAGGTTGAGCTAAGATGGTGACTTAGGCTCATCAAGCCTCAGCAAGTTGAGCTGAGATGGTGACTTAGGCTCAGCAAGCCCCAGCAGGTTGAGCTAAGATGGTGGCTTAGGCTCATCAAGTGGCTGAGATGGTGACTTAGGCCCAGCAAGACTATTTGCAAATTTTACAAAAATTATCAGCCGAAAAAATCAGCCAAATATACTAAATTAATTTAGAAGAAAACCCCGCCCTTTTTACTGGGAAATTTTAAGCCACAAATAGGTCTCTGGGAACTTTAAGCCAAAAAATTGCTTCCTGAGAAAAAATCAACCGGGTTTTTTCCAGATGAAAATTTCCCATAGCATTCATATTCTAAAGTACAGACCCACCCACTAACATACAACTTTTTTTTCTGAAAGACTTTTGACTTCAATAAGAATTAAATTGATCCTATATTTTCAATTTATCATTATTTCAATTAATGTTTAATTTAAATTTATATTTATAGAGACATATTTTCATCTTACTATATAGATAAATTTTTTTTTTTTTTTNAGTACTTATTTATTCCTCTATAAATAATTTATAGTTTTATCTATAAATAATATTATAATTTATTAAACTTTAATAATTCCTTTAATTAATTAAAATTTTAATATTTTTAAATTTATAAATAGTTAAAGTTCCCCATAAATATTTTATTATTCTTCTCTCTCTCTTTTCCCGATAATTCAAATAATAAACATTAGTTTAAACAATTATAAATTTATATTCTGACAGATTATATACTTATTAATTATTATATTTAATTCAAATGTAAAAAATAAATATAGACTATTAAATTTTTATTGTGAGAGAAAAAAGAAAACTAACTTTTTCAGATTCAGAATTAAGTCTCTAAGGCAAAAGCATTGTAATGCCCCTAAAACGACTCCCCATTTTTGCCAATTTCAAAAAAAAAAAAAATGAAAAAACACAAAAAAATGGGTCATTTTAAAAAAGATAAAGAAACATTGGTAACTTGTACAAAAACTTATCAGACCCGAGAAAACGCCCAGTAAAATTTCACTATAAATTTCAAACTTTCAAAATTCTTCCCCTTACTTTTTCCCTCAAGCCTTGGTTTATATGTTAGTCAATCACTCTTAATTAAATAATATACATAGAGTGCCTGAAAAAGGACCATTTTGATAGAGTGGATCACACAGCCCCCCCCTGTCTCTATGAGAGCTATTCAAGCCATTAGTAGGAAAGCCAACCACACCAACCCCGTCACTCTATAATACTCAGGCTCATCAAGCCCCCCCCAGACGATGCCAACACCCCCAGTGATTCTTTAGCACCATGCCCCAGCATGGTTGAGCTAAGATGGTGACTTAGGCTCATCAAGTGGCTAAGATGGTGACTTAGGCTCAGCAAGCCCCAGCAGGTTGAGCTAAGATGGTGACTTAGGCTCAGCAAGCCCCAGCAGGTTGAGCTAAGATGGTGGCTTAGGCTCATCAAGTGGCTAAGATGGTGACTTAGGCTCAGCAAGCCCCAGCAGGTTGAGCTAGATGGTGACTTAGGCTCAGCAAGTGGCTAAGATGGTGACTTAGGCTCAKCAAGCCCCAGCAGGTTGAGCTAGATGGTGGCTTAGGCTCATCAAGCAATAATCCACTAAATAATTAAATTTAGTACATTACACTTAACAAATTAAATTATTACCTAAAGGATCAAAACCTTTCATACATATATACTAAAATGTAAATAAAAAGATAAGCTAATTAAGCTAGAAGGTTCATGCCCCTCTCATAAAGGCTCTAATCCTTTTCTTTTTAATCATTAACTTTAACAAAATCCTGTTTTCTAGGATCTTAGTATCCGGTAGACTGATTTCCATCTCAGCCCTCTCTTGAATATCAGCTTGAATTGGACTAGAAATAAATCTTCTAGCCTTGATCCCTTTAATGAAATCTTCAAAAAATAAACTCTCAACCGAAGCTTCTATCAAATACTTCATAGTTCAAGCTATAGCCTCCTCTTCCCTCTTATTCTCTGTAATTCTTTCCTGTGAGCCAAACTTTGCGGAGCTTTGCTCATACCCGGCCCCTCTTCTTATTTCTAATTTAGCCCTCCTTCTTAAAATGGGAGCAGCTCCTGTGCATTTTTGACTTCCAGAAGTAGTGAGAGGCTTAAGTTGAAACCTAGTATTTATTGTTTTAACATGACAAAAGGTTGCTCCCATAATCCTTATATCCTACTGTATAAACTCTACCTTCCTCTTATCTTCCGCCATTATCCTTTCCTCCTTAGTGAGAGGAATTATGGGTATAAATCAAACCTGCCTTCGGAAAATTATAGCCTTTTCCTCAATTAACCATGTAGGATGAATGCTTGCTACCCTTTTTAGATCCTTAAATTTATGATTTTTCTACTTCGTAACTTATTCTATTATAAATATAAGCATTCTAGCCATGTTCAAAAAGCTTCAAGTATTCTACTTCAGCCAACTGAACAAAATAATATCCTTTAACAAAAATTTAAAAATATTCTTTATGCTTAACTTCTTGTCATTGGGGGGATTGCCACCTTTTGTGGGATTCTTACCTAAGTGATTTACAATTAACTTTCTAGTTTACTCGAATTTTCTAGCCCTGGGTTTCATCTTGATTTTAATCACTCTAATTACCCTCTTTTTCTACGTACGCCTAGCCCTCGCCTCCTTCACCCTTAGCGCAACGGAATCCTTGATCAACCTACAGACTAAAAATTTCAACCTAAAGCAGTTTTTCTTCAGCACTTCTGTGCTTCTCAGCCTGCCCATGAGATTTGCTCTCAGAAGAATGCTTTAAGAATTTAAGTTAAATAAACTATTGACCTTCAAAGCCAAAATTAGAACTATTTCTAATTCTTAAGTTACGAAACTACCGCTCACTCTTAAACTTGCAATTTAAAGTCCTTTTTAAAACGACGTAACTATGGTAAAAGGAGATCCCCTCCGTCTATAAATTTACAATTTACCGCCTAACTCAGCCATTTTACCGAATAAGTGACTCTTCTCTACTAATCACAAAGACATTGGAACCTTATACTTCATCTTAGGATCTTGGGCAGGAATAGTCGGAACATCCCTAAGAGTTTTAATTCGTACTGAATTAGGAAACCCTGGAACCTTTATTGGAAATGACCAAACTTACAACACCATTGTTACAGCTCACGCCTTTATCATAATCTTTTTCATAGTCATACCCATTATAATCGGAGGATTCGGCAACTGACTAGTACCTCTTATGTTAGGAGCGCCCGACATAGCCTTCCCTCGCCTTAATAATATAAGATTCTGGCTCCTCCCCCCTTCCTTGACCCTCCTAGTAATGAGCAGCGTAATCAATAAGGGAGCAGGGACAGGCTGAACAGTGTATCCCCCCCTATCTGCTAATATCGCCCATGAAGGTGCCTCTGTGGACTTGGCCATCTTCAGCCTTCATATAGCTGGAGTATCATCGATCTTGGGCGCTATAAACTTCATCTCCACTGTCATTAATATGCGTCCCAGAGGAATAAGGCCCGAACGCATACCGCTATTTGTGTGGGCAGTATTGGTAACTGCCATCCTATTACTTCTCTCTCTTCCTGTCCTTGCAGGAGCCATTACTATACTATTAACCGATCGAAACATCAACACCTCCTTCTTTGACCCTGCGGGGGGAGGGGATCCTATTCTATACCAACATCTCTTTTGATTTTTTGGTCATCCTGAAGTGTACATTTTAATCCTTCCCGGATTCGGAATAATCTCACACATTATCAGCCAAGAAAGAGGTAAAAAGGAAGCTTTTGGCGTATTAGGGATAATCTATGCTATATTAGCAATTGGAATCCTGGGATTCGTTGTATGAGCTCATCATATATTCACAGTAGGAATAGACGTTGATACTCGTGCCTATTTTACTTCAGCCACAATAATCATTGCTGTCCCCACAGGGATCAAAATCTTTAGGTGACTAGCTACCTATCACGGTACAAAGATCAAATTCTCTCCATCAGCCATGTGATCCTTAGGATTTATCTTCCTTTTTACAATAGGTGGACTTACAGGCGTAGTGCTGGCTAATTCCTCTATCGATATTATTTTACATGACACATATTATGTAGTAGCCCACTTTCACTACGTACTCTCCATGGGGGCTGTATTTGCAATTCTTGCTGGAATTGTACAATGATTTCCTCTATTTACAGGTCTAACTCTTAATTCCAAATACTTAAAAACCCAGTTCACTACCATATTCATTGGAGTAAACCTTACTTTTTTCCCTCAGCACTTTCTAGGACTAAGAGGAATGCCCCGCCGATACTCAGATTATCCTGACGCTTTTTCTATATGAAACATCCTTTCCTCCATTGGAAGATTAATTTCTCTATCAAGAATCTTTTACTTCATCTTTATTGTGTGAGAAGCGTTTGCCTCTAAACGATTTAATATCTCCAGATTAAATTTAGCTTCGTCAATTGAATGACTTCAGCACTTCCCCCCAGCAGATCACAGATACGACGAACTACCTATAGTAACTAATTTCTAATATGGCAGACTAGTGCATTGGCTTTAAGCTCCAATCATAAAATTTATTTTTTTTAGAAATCGCAACATGAAAAACCCTCCTCCTCCAAGACAGAGCATCACCAGTAATAGAACAACTCATGTACTTCCATGACCACACTCTTCTTATCCTTATTATAATTACTATTATAGTCGGACAAATAATAATTTCCATACTTTTCAATAAATATACATACCGTTTCCTTCTAGAAGGACAACTAATCGAAATAATCTGAACTATTTTACCGGCAATTATCTTAATTTTGATTGCCCTTCCGTCCCTGCGCCTCCTCTATCTTATAGACGAGATTCTGAACCCTATTACCACTATTAAAATTATTGGACACCAATGATACTGATCTTACGAATACTCTGACTACAAAACTCTAGAATTTGATTCTTATATAATCCCTTATAATGAACTAAAACCCTTCAACTTCCGGCTCCTAGATGTAGATAACCGAATAGTGGTTCCTTTTAACTCCCAAATCCGCATTATCGTCACATCAATTGACGTTATCCACTCTTGAACAATTCCTTCTCTAGGAGTAAAGATTGATGGAACCCCTGGCCGTCTAAATCAATCAAGCTTTAATATCAACCGAACCGGTCTATTTTTTGGTCAATGCTCAGAAATCTGCGGAGCTAATCATAGATTTATACCCATTGTAGTAGAAAGAATCTCACCCAACTTCTTCATTAAATGAGTTAATTCAATAAACTAGAACTTCTTCATTAGATAGCTAAAAAGTTAGCCCAGGTCTCTTAAACCTTCCTATAATAGATTAACACCTATTTCTAATGAAAAATTTAGTTAAAATATAACATTAGCCTGTCAAGCTAAAATTATTCTCTACAATAATTTTTAATCCCTCAAATAGCACCTATTAATTGAACCTTATTATATATCCTAATTATCTTTCTCTTTCTAACTCTAGTAATCCTAAGCTCATACCTATTCTCTTACAAACCAGCTTCTTATCGTGCCCTAACCAAGAACAATTTTAAATTCTGAAAATAATAGCTAATCTATTTTCTACTTTTGATCCCTCAACAAATCATTCTCTATCATTAAATTGATTTAGAACAACAATTGTATTTTTCATAATGCCAACCTTATTCTGACTCGCCCCCTGCCGATGAACTCAAGCCTGACTGCTCCTAACCTTTCAAGTTCACAAAGAATTTAAAATTCTCATCAAAACCAGTAAATACTCAGGCAGAACTTTGATCTTCTCCACCCTATTAATTTTTATTATAATTAACAATTTCATGGGTCTTTTCCCCTACGTGTTCACGTGCTCAAGTCACCTAAACTTCTCCCTATATCTCAGAATCCCACTCTGACTTAGATTTATAATCTTCGGATGAATTGTCAATACAACCCACATACTAGCTCACCTAGTGCCTCAGGGAGCACCAAGAATACTACTCCCTTTCCTCGTTCTGATTGAAACAATTAGAAACATTATTCGACCAGGAACCTTGGCCATTCGTTTGACAGCCAATATAATTGCAGGCCACCTTTTGATCACTTTACTAAGAAGATCAGGACCTCACTTATCATTTTTCCTCTGCAATATCCTAATTACCACCCAAATCCTCCTTCTCATTCTTGAATCAGCTGTAGCAATTATTCAATCTTATGTCTTCTCAATCCTAGCTACTCTCTACTCTAGAGAAGCTAACTAATGAAAAAAAATCACCCTTTCCACCTGGTAGACCCCAGTCCCTGACCTATCTTAGGATCCCTCAGAGTATTTTCATTTATAACAGGCCTAATTAAATGATTCCACCTTAATGAAACCAACTTACTCCTTTTTAGGCTTAGCACTACAGGTCTAATTATAATCCAATGATGACGAGACATTATTCGAGAAAGAACTTTCCAAGGACTTCATACTCTGAAAGTTGCCAAAGGGCTACGTTGAGGGATAATTCTATTTATCACCTCAGAAATCTTCTTTTTCATTGCTTTTTTCTGGGCCTTTTTTCACGCAAGTCTATCTCCCAATATTGATCTCGGAATAAACTGACCTCCTAAAGGCATTAATCCTTTCAACCCCCTAGAAATTCCACTCCTTAACACTCTCATCCTTCTATCCTCAGGTCTCTCCATTACATGATCACACCATTGCTTGATAGAAAACAACTATCACCAAGCTCTTTACAGTTTGTCCATTACAGTAATCCTAGGATTCTACTTCACCGCCCTTCAGATATTTGAATATTTAGAAGCTCCTTTCACAATTGCCGACAGAGTATACGGAACCACATTCTTTATAACCACAGGCCTGCACGGGCTTCATGTAATCATCGGCTCAGTATTCCTACTCGTATGTCTGATTCGAATATTTTTTAATCACTTTTCCCCCTCACATCACTTTGGCTTTGAAGCAGCCGCTTGATACTGACACTTCGTCGACGTAGTATGATTATTCCTCTACATATCAATCTATTGATGGGGAAGATAAACTAATGTTTATATAATATAATAAATTATACCCGACTTCCAATCAGGAAATCTACTCTTCTAGTATAAACACTGAAAATATTATCATCCTTAGGATTCTTAATTTTCTTAATTATTGCCTTGCTAGTCCTAATCTTAAACTTCCTCTCTAAGAAAACATTTTATGACCGAGAAAAAAGCAGACCCTTCGAATGTGGATTCGACCCTAAGAATCTTGCCCGTCTACCCTTCTCTCTGCAATTTTTCCTAGTGGCTTTGATCTTTGTAATTTTTGACATTGAACTGGCCCTCCTACTCCCTTCAATTTCCATTACAAAAATCTCGAACTTACTCAACTTAACCGCCACTCTAGACATTTTCATCGCAATTCTAATCACAGGACTTTTCCATGAACAAAATCAAGGATCTCTAAATTGAATAAGATAGGATAATAGTTTAAAATAAACGTTTAAGTTGCATTTAAAAATTATTGGTTACCAATTTATCTCTAATAAGAAGCAAAATTTTGCATTTAGTTTCGACCTAAACCACTGATAAACCTTATCCTTATTTTAATTGAAACCAAAATAGCGGTATATCACTGTTAATGATAAAATTGAAAATTCTCCAATTAAGGAATCAAGGCACCCAAAGTAAAGCTTCTAACTTTAATTTTAAGCAGTGCAACTCTGTTTTTGGTTCATTTGCATAGTTTAAAATAAACATTACATTTTCATTGTAAAATTAGACCAAGTCTTGTAAATATCCCACAACAATAACTGTTTCCCTAGTATCTTCAATACTATACTCTAAATAAGCTACTGAAATAAATTAGCGCCAATAAGACCATTCTAACAAAACTCCCTCACACTAAGAACAAACAAAGTTTTATATGATTCTGTACGACCCTTTGAAAAAATAGAATACAAAATTTAATTAAACTCATCAGACCTTTCCTTCCGTAGTACTCCGTCCAGCCGTAATCCACGCCTTTTAAGTAATACTTCCCTAGACTCAAAGATAAAGAACTCAATCTTGATGTAGATAGAGTAGGTAAATTCCATATTCCTGATACAAATATAGAAATATAATAATACTTCAGTCTTCCGGAAGTCCATCTGATCTTAAACCCAGAAATCTCGTATCCTACCCCCACACCAACCAGAACTATAAACAGAACTATCATTTTTATAGAATCTGGTAAAACAATAAAATAAGGTGTGGGAAACCCTACTCACACAGCCCCCCTACCACCTAGAATCGCTAAAAATGCAAGAAATATTATTCTCTTCAGCATACTCCCTCTTCCAGCCTCTGAAGCAGCTTCCAAATTTAAGGACCTAAATTGCCCTCCAAATACATAAACCAAGAGTCGCACCGAGTAGGAAACAGTAAGCCCGATTGAAATAAAAAACAATAAATAAATCACTCACCTACCTCTAGTCATTCTCACCGCCTCAGCTACCAAATCCTTAGAATAAAACCCTGACAAAAAGGGTAATCCACACAAGGAAAAACTCCTCACGCAAAAACAAGCACATGTAATGGGAAAAGGTTGTACTAATCCACCCATATAACGAATATCTTGATGACCTCCAACTCTATGAATAATAACTCCAGCACACATGAACAGCAGCGCCTTAAATAACGCATGCATTAAAAGATGAAAAAAGGCTAAATCCTTTTCCCCCAAAAAAAAAATTACTATCATTATTCCCAACTGCCTGAGTGTAGAAAGAGCGATAATCTTCTTCAAATCAAACTCTAGATTAGCCCCAAGACCTGCTATAAATATAGTAAGTAAGGAAAAGTATACAAAACCTTCCCCAGCAGGTTGAGCTAACAGACTAGAAAATCGAAACAATAAATAAACCCCTGCAGTGACCAAGGTTGAAGAATGGACCAGAGAAGAAACAGGAGTAGGAGCAGCCATGGCGGCTGGCAACCATGCAGAGAATGGAATTTGGGCCCTCTTAGTCATAGCTGCTAAAACAATAAATAGACTTAGAAAATACAAAACTCCTCACGAATTATTTTGTCCTTCTAGAATCCTTGCATACCTTCATCTCCCCAACTCTATCATAAAAGCAATTCCCACTAAGATTGAGGCATCCCCCACTCGATTAGAAAGCGCAGTCAATATCCCAGCATTATAAGACTTTCTATTTTGATAGTAAATTACTAAAGCATAAGACACAAGCCCTAGACCATCTCAGCCCAGCAAAATAAACACCAAATTTGAACTCAAAATAACTACCATCATTGACAAAACAAATAAAACTATCAAATAAATAAAACGATTTAAGTGCTTATCCCTCTCCATATACTCTCTCCTGTAAACAATGATCAAAGAAGAAATAAGAAAGACAAACCTCGTAAACATCAAAGAAGCCCAATCAAAAATAAGAGCCACTTCAATCCTCATAGAATTGAATGATAAAAGCTCATACTCTAATAAGACCTCCAAGTTTGAATAAAGAAAGCTCAAGCTTAAAAAATATAAAATAAATGAACCTACTAAAAAAAGTACAAATACTAACCTACACATCACCACTATTTAAAATGAATAACTCATATCTTCAATCCCACAAATTGAAATTTTTATTAAACTATTTAAATAAACTCACATAACTAGGCACTCAGACTTAAAAATTAATAAATTTAAAGGAGCCCAGTGCAAGAACAAAAGCTGGTACTCTCGCACATTAATCAAAGAAAAAGAATACATTCCTGAGTGTAGACCTCCGTGTTGCGTATAAGAATAAAGAAAAAGAGTATAAACCGCCCTATAAAACGCCATTAAAAACAACACTCCTACAAAACCCTTCCTATAAACGACCAAAGAATTAATTAACAAAATCTCACCTAGTAAATTCAAGCTAGGCGGAGCAGCTATGTTGGATGAGCATAACAGAAACCACCAAAGAGTTAAGCTCGGTATCACATTAATAAACCCCTTATTTAAATAGACACTCCGCCTATGAGTACGCTCATACACTAGATTAGCTAAACAAAACAGCCCAGACGAGCACAATCCATGAGCTAGTATTAGAACTAAAGCCCCCCAATATCCTAAGTTTCTAAAAGTCAAAATTCCTCTCAAGACTAGCCCTATATGAGAAATAGAAGAATAAGCAATCAATATCTTCATATCTCTTTGGCGTACACACATCAGGGATACGACAATCCCACCTAGCAGTGAAATCACAATAAAATAAACATTAACTTTCACTCCCACTTGTACACAAACTTTCATTACCCGTATTAAACCGTAGCCCCCTAACTTTAACATCACACCAGCCAAAATTATTGATCCCGAGATTGGAGCCTCTACATGGGCCTTGGGTAATCACAGATGAATAAAAAATATAGGTATTTTAACAAAAAATACAAAATTTATACACAAATAAAGAATAAATCTATCTACCGGCAACAGAAAACAAAACTCCAAAGTAAAGAAAATCTTATACATGTAAAATAAAGCCATCATCATAGGTAAAGAAAATAATATTGTATAAAACAATAAATAAACTCCAGCAGAAATTCGCTCAGGCTGAACCCCTCAACCAATAATAAGCAACAGAGTAGGAATTAAGCTTACCTCAAAAAATAAATAAAAAATAAATATATTTATTGAACTAAAAGTAATGACTAACCTTAATAACAAAACTCCAATCATAAAAACAAAAAGATTTCTATAAAATCCAGTCTTGTAAATATGCTCCCTAGCTAAAACTATTAAAGAACAAATCCATAAACTCAGCAAAATCATAAAATAAGACAACAAATCAGCCCTAAAATAATAAGACAGAAAAGAGTGAAGCTCAGTGAAATTTACCCGCAAAATAAATTTAAAGCTCAATAAAAAAAAAACTAATTGACTAACCCAAAAACTAGCCCCCATATAAACTAAAGGAATCATAAATATCACCCCACAAATCAACTCTATCATAAAGAATCAAAAGAAAGAATTATATCGCTTCCATGGCTACGAATCACAGATACTAACAAAGACAATCCTAACACCCCCTCACAGACCCTCATTCTTAAAAACACCATGCCCATAAAATATTCATACAAATACAAAGAAAAATATAGCATCAAAATCATATACAGACTCAACACAATAAACTCTAAGCTTAGCAATATAATTAGAAAATGTTTATACTTACAGACATAGACAAACAATCCAGAAAAAAATATAGTAACTAGAACACATATATATATGAACATTGTAAGTTTTAATAATTTAAAGAAAATACTGATCTTGTAAATCAGAAATAAGCCCGCCTTTTAAAACTTCAGAGTAAGAATTCCCCTATCACTAATCTCCAAAATTAGTATTTTTTTTAAACTATACTCTGAGATAGCGTCAACCTCAACTCTCCTTATTAGATGAAGAATGTCCTTAACATTCATATTCATAAATCACCCCCTATCTCTAGGGGCTATTTTGCTCTTACAAACAATTCTCATCACTTTAGCCACCGGGCTGCTTTACATAGACTTTTGATTCAGATACATCCTCTTCTTAGTTATAGTGGGAGGAATGCTCGTTATATTTATCTATATAACAAGAGTAGCATCAAACGAAAAGTTTAGAATTCCTAAACATTCAACCTATTATCTACTAACCAGACTCAGAGTGCTCCTCGCAATTTGAGTGTCAACCGACAGCCTTATAAACCTAATCCCCAGACCCGAAATCCTTTCCATCAATCAAACCCTAAATCTAAATAACTTTAACCTAAGAAAATTCTTTAACTTCCCTAGAATAAATATCCTCATTGCTATCATAATCTACCTTCTCGTAACCCTCATTGCCGTCGTAAAAATCACTCACAGACTAGGAGGTGCTCTACGACAAATATAAATGATAAAGGTACTAAAATCAAACCCATTAATAAAAATCCTAAACAATTCTCTTGTCAGTCTTCCTTCTCCTACCAACATCTCAACTTTATGAAACTTTGGAAGTCTCCTAGGCCTATGTCTCATTATCCAAATTATTACAGGAGTTTTTCTTAGCATACATTATTGCCCCAATATAGACCTTGCATTTAATAGAGTGGCCCATATCTCCCGCAATGTCAATTATGGTTGACTGATTCGCTCTCTCCACGCCAATGGAGCCTCTTTCTTTTTTCTATGTCTCTATATTCATATCGGTCGAGGAATTTATTATGGATCTTACAGCCTAACTGAAACTTGAATAACTGGAGTTACTATTTTCTTCCTCGTCATAGCATCTGCATTCCTAGGATATGTACTGCCCTGAGGGCAAATATCCTTCTGAGGAGCAACAGTTATTACCAACCTTCTCTCGGCAGTCCCCTATCTAGGAAACCTGATAGTTCAATGAATCTGAGGAGGATTTAGCGTTTCAAATGCCACCCTGGCTCGATTCTTTTCTTTTCACTTTGTTCTGCCTTTCATTGTATCAGCCTTAGTAATCGTTCACCTATTCCTTCTTCACCAAACAGGATCCAGTAACCCCCTTGGTCTTAATAGAAATCTTGACAAAGTAAGATTCCATCCTTACTTTTCATTTAAAGACTTGACAGGATTTATCATCATAGCCTTTCTTTTAATGACCTTAGCACTAAAATCACCCTATATACTAAGAGACCCTGATAACTTCATCCCAGCTAATCCTATAGTAACCCCAATTCACATCCAGCCAGAGTGATATTTCCTATTCGCCTATGCAATCCTACGCTCAATCCCTAACAAATTAGGGGGAGTGATCGCCCTAGTTTTTTCCATTGCAATCCTGTACGTTGTCCCCTTCATCAATAAAAAAAAATTTACAAGAAGGCATTTCTACCCTATCAATAAAACTTTATTTTGATCTCTCCTTTCTATTTTCATCCTCTTGACCTGAATTGGAGCCCGACCCGTTGAAGAACCCTATGTCTTAACAGGCCAAATTTTAACCTTTTTGTACTTTAGCTATTTTCCCCTCAGTTCCCTGTCTGCTCAGCTATGAGATCGCCTTATATTTTTCCATAAAAGCCTTTAGATTGTGAGCTTGTAAAGCATATACCTTGAAAGTATAAGAAAGGACTGGAAACTCCTACTGTCTTGTACTAAATTTAGTTAGAGTAAGTTGCGGGGGCCTGTTTGGTACTAAATTTAGTTAGTCGGCTATTCGTTTTACCTTAGCCAGCTATACCTTCGACTAACAATAAAACTTTTAAAAGACTCAGGCCAAAATAAAAAATTAAAAAATTTAACCTTACTGGTAAATAACTCTTCCAGGCCAAGTACATCAATTTATCATAACGATACCGAGGCAAAGTCGCCCGTGCTCATACTCACACGAACGATATAATAACCACCTTCAGAAAAAAACTTACACTCATTAAACTAGCCCCTAAGAACAAGACCCTTCTCACCATACTCATCAACAAAATATTGGAATACTCAGCCATAAAAATTATAGCAAAACCCCCTCTTCTATACTCCACATTAAACCCAGATACTAACTCTGACTCACCCTCAGCAAAGTCAAAAGGTGAACGATTAGTTTCAGCTAGACTAGATACTAATCATATAATTCTAAGAGGAATCAACAAGAAAAAAAATCACACATTCTCCTGAAACTTCATAAAATCCTCAATGCAGTACCTTTCCACCAAAAATAAAAAAGATAGTAAAATTAAAACCATTCTTACTTCATACGAAATAGTCTGTGCGACAGATCGTAATCTTCCCAACAAAGCATAATTAGAATTAGAAGACCATCCTGCTAGTATAATCCTATACACACCCAGAGAAGAGACCCTTAAAAAAAATAAGAAAGACAAATTAAAGCTAAGACTCACTGTTATAAAAGGTAGAACTAGCCACAACAACAGAGCCAAAAATAAGTTAACCATTGGGGCCACTATATACAACCCTAAATTAGATACAGCTGGATAAGTCTGTTCTTTGGTAAAAAGCTTAATAGCATCACTAAAAGGCTGCAATAAACCTAGAACCCCTAGCTTATTAGGCCCCTTACGAAAATGTACATATCCTAAGACTTTCCGCTCTATCAATGTTAAAAAAGCTACCCTTACTAGTACACACACTAACAAAATAAACTCAGACACTGCCATTAACACTGAATCTTTCAATATCAAGTATTATTTATGGCACATTAGCCACATTCAAAGATTCTAAATCTATTGCACTTTTCTGCCAAAATAATCCCCTTACTACTACTCAACTACTATAAATTTTCAATTAAATATCCGGTCCTTTCGTACTAAGATACTTCCCTTTAATAGAGATAGAAACCAACCTGGCTCACACCGGTTTAAACTCAGATCATGTAAAATTTTAAAGGTCGAACAGACCTAATGTACCAGCTCCTACACCAGTAATAAATTTTAATCCAACATCGAGGTCGCAATCTTTTTCTTCGATAAGAACTCTAAAAAAAATAACGCTGTTATCCCTAAGGTAATTTGTCCTTTTAATCTTTACATAAGGATCATAAATTTACACACTAGTATATAAATAAAGAAAAGTTAAATTAATTTTCTCATCACCCCAACAAAATACTTAAGTGCACAGACAAACTTTGATCCCAAAGTCCTTTCCATACATTCATATATAAAACTCTATAGGGTCTTCTCGTCTTCCACTAAAATTTAAGCTTTTTTACTCAAAAATAAAATTCAAATCAATTCTTCTAGAGACAGTCATCTCCTCAGCAAGCCCTTCATACAAGCTTTCAATTAAAAAACTAATGATTATGCTACCTTTGCACGGTCAAGATACCGCGGCCATTTAACTCTTCATTGGGCAGGCCAGACCTAAAATCAACATCAATAAGCCATGTTTTTAATAAACAGGTGGGAGATAATTTTGCCTAATTCCTTTAAAAGACCTTTCCTCTTTCTTTTTTACTTATACTTCCAATTATACTAATTTTATCATTTTTCCTGAATTTACCTCGCTTAAATCCACATTTTAATACACACATAAATAAAACCTTAAATTCCAACTGAAAATACTCTGTAATAACACACTACTGATGAAAACTTTCAATCCTACCTAATATTTTTTCCTAAAAATATTGTATACCTCTGCCTAAAAGCTCATCCCTCTAGACATAAGACCTTACTACTATAGCACTAACTACGAAGAACAATAGAAAACAAGACCTAAATTAAACTTTTTTCTTAAAAAACTAGATATACTTAAAACCGAATAACATTTCACTTCAATAACTGAATTACCAATATTTTTTTAACAATAAAAAAAATTCAATTATAGCTCTTTTAAATTCGAGAAATCTTTAACTATAAATATTAATTAATAAACCCTGATACCCAAGGTACAAAAAATAAATTTTTCTTTCCTATAGCCTAAGAAGTTCTCTCACAATACTATTCCTCTATCATTATTCCTGTTTCTTTATTCGCACAAGCTAATAAAATAAAATTCTTCCTTGTAAATTTACTAATTCTAAATCATAAAATAATAATCCTTACTCCTCAAGCCACATTACCCTTCATAACGACCTTTTTAATGTAACTAAAATGCTTTTCAAGCTCTGACTTGTCTTTCTAGAGACACCTTCCAGTACACCTACTTTGTTACGACTTATTCCACTTTAAAATGAAAGCGACGGGCGATATGTGCATATTTTAGAGCTAAAATCATTTTGAAAAAATATTCAAAATTACCCTCAAATCCACCTTCAGTCAACCATATAAGACCGACATCCATTTAAATAAATTTATTGTAACTCATCTCTTCTCCTCTATAAGCTACACCTTGACCTGATTTCTTTTCTCTCAAAATATTGAATATTCAACTTCTCTAAAAATATTCAAACCACGGCGATATGTAAACTTAAAAAAACAGTTCCTCTTAACGTGGATCATCAATTACAGGACAAGTTCCTCTGAATAGACTAAAAAACCGCCAACTACCTTAATTTTCAAGAACATAACTAATACTAATTAAGTTTCCTAACTCACATCTTCTATAATAGGGTATCTAATCCTAGTTTACAATAAAGTTTTCCCAGAACCTGACTTCCTTGCAAATTATGTAAAAGCTTAAAATTTCACCTAACAAGCCTCTTACTTAATCCAACCGTTCCATAATCTGAAACTAAAAATTTATTGTCACATAGTAAGTATAGCCGCAACTGCTGGCACAAACTTTGTTTATATTTTTAATTTAGCTATTTCTTAGTTTCCTAAATAAATAAACCTTCCTACTGCGACTCCAATCATTCCTTCCTATCTAAGGATTTCTCTGGCTCTTGCCAACACTTACATGTAAATCTTACACTTACAATAAAAATAAGCCAGTAAGCTTAAA